AACAAGTCACACACTCATATCCCGGAAATACAAAAACAAAAAAAAATTCCGCAGTCAAACTCCCAAAACAAAGTATAATGGGCTCAAAATACGAGCTCGAAATGATTCCTTTTGTATGACTTTACAATTCTTATAGACCTAATTCATTGAAATTCCATCCAATAAAACGGAAGAATTATAAATCTCCAAAATAATAGATAGAAAGATGGCAAAAAGAGCCATTGCGACGCCCATCAAAGGAGTTGTTCCCCACCCAGGGGCTACTTTACCATATTCCGAATTCAAGGGTTTTAATAAAGACCCTGCAGACGTTCGCTTTGAACCACCGTTCTCAACAGTTTGTGTAGTCATAAATCCTATTGTATTCATTGATGAGATCTGTTGACTTTGTATACCATTCCGTTGTAGTTGTAAATAAATGATCTTATCATGGATCCATTGAGGTTTTGAAATTTTATAAGAATGGAAACAGCAACCCTAGTAGCCATCTTTCTATCTGGTTTACTTGTAAGTTTTACAGGGTATGCCTTATATACCGCTTTTGGGCAACCTTCTCAACAACTAAGAGATCCATTTGAGGAACATGGGGACTAGTTGACGTAATGAGCCTCAAAACATTGCGAGGCTCATTACGTCAATTGAGATACTGAAAAATCATTTTATCTTTTTAGTTGGAACTTTAGGCGGTTCTCGAAAAAAGATAGCAAAAAAAATTATTCCTAAAGTCGACACTAAGAGGAATGTATAAACTAGTGCTTCCATAGATTCGATCGCAGTTTACAATTATAGCTTTCATACCTGTTTGTTCCCTTTTATTTGTATTTGTTTATTTGTGGAGGACCATCTACCGGATAAAAAATAAAGAAGGAACACGAGCAAAAAAGTAGTGATCAAGGTTTCTCTGACCCCTAGGAAAAATTCCAAAAAGAAAATAGAGACGAAAGAAACCAAAGTAGTGTTATATCAGACTGCTTGTTTTCTTGTAGTTGGATCTCCAAGTTTTTGGAATGCTCCAAATTCGACTTGAGCACCCAAATCCGGATCAATACCAGCAAAAACATCTCTGAACAGGGTTCTAGCACCATGCCAAATGTGTCCAAAGAAGAAGAGCAAAGCAAATGAAGCATGTCCAAAAGTAAACCAACCCCTTGGACTGCTACGAAAAACACCATCGGATTTCAATGTAGCACGATCTAATTCAAAAATTTCACCCAATTGAGCGCGTCTAGCATATTTTTTCACAGTAGCAGGGTCGCTATAACTGACTCCGTTGAGTTCACCACCGTAGAACTCAACAGTTACACCAACTTGTTCAACACTATACTTTGACTCTGCCCTTCGAAAAGGAACATCCGCTCGAACAATTCCGTCGCCATCTACCAAAACAACGGGAAATGTTTCAAAAAAGGTAGGCATACGACGTACAAAAAGTTCACGACCATCCTTATCTCTAAAGATGGGATGCCCTAACCATCCAACTGCTATTCCATCCCCGTTATCCATCGAGCCCGCCCTGAATAATCCTCCCTTCGCCGGATTATTTCCGATGTAATCATAAAAAACTAATTTTTCAGGAATTTTCGACCAGGCTTCTGCTAAACTTTGATTTTCTGCCAGCCCCGTACTAACTCTTCGATATATCTCTTGCTGAAAGTATCCCTGATCCCACTGGTAACGAGTGGGCCCAAATAATTCAATCGGAGTAGTTGCGGAACCATACCACATAGTTCCAGCAACAACAAAAGCTGCAAAAAAGACAGCAGCTATACTACTGGAAAGTACGGTTTCAATATTTCCCATACGCAATCCTTTGTATAGACGTTGTGGCGGGCGGACACTCAAATGGAATAGACCTGCTAATATGCCCAATGTACCTGCTGCAATATGATGAGAGGCTATTCCTCCCGGAATAAAAGGATCAAAACCTTCTACGCCCCATGCGGGACTTACAGGTTGTACTTTTCCAGTTAGTCCATAAGGATCGGACACCCATATTCCAGGACCGTACAAACCTGTTATATGAAATGCACCAAACCCAAAGCAAGCCACTCCTGAAAGAAATAAATGAATTCCAAAGATCTTGGGTAAATCCAAAGAAGGTTTTCCTGTACGTTCATCAAAAAAAATTTCGAGATCCCAATACACCCAATGCCAGATAGCTGCCAAAAAGCATAAACCAGAAAACATAATATGTGCCCCAGCTACACCTTCATAACTCCAAATACCCGGATTCGTTACAGTTCCTCCTGTAATACTCCAACCGCCCCATGAATTGGTTATTCCTAAACGAGTCATGAAGGGTATAACGAACATACCCTGTCTCCACATTGGATCAAGAACAGGATCAGAAGGATCAAAAACTGCTAATTCATAGAGAGCCATCGAACCAGCCCAACCAGCAACCAAAGCCGTATGCATTATATGAACAGAAAGCAATCGGCCGGGATCATTCAATACAACAGTATGAACACGATACCAAGGCAAACCCATAGAAATTCCCCTTTATCCTTTATCAAAGATAGTTTATCAAAGATAGATAGACACTACGTAACTTTATTGCATTAGAAAAGACTCTACTGTGACTATCCTATCGATCCTCGCTATTCAGTAAATTATAAATTATTTAAGAACGGGAGTTAATAGTTATTCTTTTTCTATTCTACGGAATAATTATGTTCATAGGAACAAAAAGAAGCAGATTTATTCTATACTCGATAAGTATCAATATGCAATGGGGTTGAATAACATTTTCGAGTAGCAAATACATACATATCTACTCATCACCCGATTCTTACTAATTTAACTTTATTCCTTCTTTTTTTCTTTCTAACTTTTTGTAATCTATGCAAAAAAGAAATCCGATAAAAGCTAATATTTAAAAATTATAAACACAATAAAATCATATTCTTACGTTTTTACATCAAAGTGAAATATATTACTTAGTTTTTTTCTTTAAGCAAATGCCTATTGGTGTTCCAAAAGTACCTTTCCGAAGCCCTGGAGAGGGAGATGCATCTTGGGTCGACGTATAGTGCGACTTGTCAGATATACTGGGTCATATGGGATTTACCCGTTCTCTCCTCAATCGAGATATCCTCCGTTTCGCCCAAGAAGGAGTCATTAAATCATAAAAAATTTGGAGCGTGAAGTGCAATTTGATCCGTTTTGAGAGGATCCATATTACTATTTATTATTCTCAATTACAATGATTTATGGTTGGCTTGGTTGAACTAAAAAAAATAAATTATTCAGGCTCTGTTTAGAAAAACCCAACTCAATTAGTAATATATCTACGATTCCTAGTTCGATCCTAAACGATTCCTATGTGGAATATCTGTGGGTTGATTTCAAACTATATAATCAAAACTTGGTAGAACGTATAAACGGAATTGAAAAAATAAGCAGAAAGTCATAAAAAAAGAAAACGGTAATAACAATATTTGTCCTATATGTGCAAATCAAAATTGAGTCAATCTTTACCCAGAGTAGAGCATAAACCTAAAAAGAGAAAAGAGACTCACTCAGGAACAAGAAAATATCATCGGGGTTGGTTGATGAAACAATACATCAATGAGAAGTTAATTCAAAAAATTTAGTAACTTTTTATTTATTAGAATTATAAGAAAAAGAAAGCAGTAAAACTTGTCTTTATTCAAGAATAAAATCTTTTTTTTGAGGTCTGGAATCCATACATTGATTCTTTTTTTGTTTTTGAGATTTTTTTGAACCGTATGCATCAAAAGGTGCGTGTACGATTCCGAAGGGATACAATTGTACCCTAATTAATCGACTTTATCGAGAAAGATTACTTTTTTTAGGACAAGCAGTTGATAGCGAGATCTCAAATCAACTTATTGGTCTTATGATATATCTCAGTATTGAAGATGATAACAAGGATCTTTATTTGTTTATAAACTCTCCCGGCGGGTGGGTAATACCCGGAGTAGCTATTTATGATACTATGCAATTTGTGCGACCAGATGTTCATACAATATGCATGGGGTTAGCCGCGTCAATGGGATCTTTTATCCTGGTCGGGGGGAAATTACCAAACGTCTAGCATTCCCTCACGCTTGGCGCCAATGAGATTTTTTTTAAGAAAAAAGGGAAGACTGTGCCTTCGCCCTAGGAAATAGTAAGCAATAATAGCATGGCACTTTGCATTCGATATTATAAATTTTTTGATTCTTTTGAAAAACATTAGATTTAGATTATGTATCGAGAGAGTAGTATGAGATTAAAGGGTCTTCTCCATTTTATAATTGGGAGTTGGGTTTAGCGTCACAAACCTTTTTTGTTCACACTATCACACTAAAAGGCTCTTAACAATATTCATGTTATCAAAAGAAAAGAATCCAAGAGGTGCGCAAAAAAAATATTTTTTCTTTGATTGGAACAAAAAGAAACTTTGGGATTGCCGAATCACATCCAAAACAAATCAAATTTAAGATAATTAAGATAGAAGGCAACGGAGCCATCATAGTATTTTAGACATATTCCGAAAGGAAGGACGGCTATTTGATCATTTAACCACCTGGGTATGATATATTCTATTTTTCTCTTTCTTTTTTCAATAAAGAGGCCAAGTTAGGTTAATCTTAGTGCAGAGCCGTATGCATATGCAAGAGGGATGCCTGTACGGTTGTTCAATTCGATCTTTTTCATATTATTCTATTCTTTATCTTTATTTTCTATCCGCTTCATCATGTAAGCTAGAAAAACTTTTTAATTCTATTACTATTTACTATTATCAGGGTAATGATCCATCAACCTGCTAGTTCGTTTTATGAAGCACAGACGGGAGAGTTTATCCTGGAAGCGGAAGAACTGTTGAAACTGCGCGAAACCATCACAAGGGTTTATGGACAAAAAACGGGCAAATCCCTATGGGTTGTATCCGAAGACATGGAAAGAGACGTTTTTATGTCAGCAACAGAAGCACAAGCTTATGGAATTGTTGATCTTGTAGCGGTTAAATGAAAATAACATGTAATTCACGCAAATTCGTGATTGGAAATTTTTTAACTGCGTTTAATATTTATTAACTTACTGTTTATTTTAAGAGAAATAGACATAATTCATAATCATCCGGTTAGGATCAATCTAAACCAGTCTATTATGTATCCAATTCAACATGCCAACTATTAAACAACTTATTAGAAATACAAGACAGCCAATCAGAAATGTCACTAAATCCCCCGCTCTTAGGGGATGTCCTCAACGACGAGGAACATGTACTCGGGTGTATGCGCGACTCGTTTCGATCATATAATGAGCCGGTACAAAAACAAAAAAACAAGGTGCCAATATCAATGATGAGTACCGGTAAGGTAAATAGGATAGAATCGAGGAGGGGGCCTTTTTTTTTCTATTTATTATTTATCGAAAACAAAGAAACAAAAAACCCCTTTCATATTCCTGCATTGTGTATGAATTTTATGGCTTCCATTGGTGCAAATCAAATTACCGCAATGTAAGATGAGAAGCAATTCTCCATTGGTATAAAATGATTATCCATTAAGCGGAGGAATTTTTTAAGCATAAAGATTACGACCCTACTCTGTCAAGAACGGACTATAAAGGGTCAGCTGCCCAGCTAACTTTCCTAATTAAATACTGTTACTGTATAGATGGGTTTCGTTGTGAAAGGACTATTACTGGATAATTCATGGGTAGAGCAAAAGAGGATGAACTATACAAGTTACCAATAACCTGGATTAAATGAAGTGAAGGCTCCGGTGTATAGAGAAGACCTCACCGTTTAAGAAGTTACCATAGAAACGATGGAACCCACTACACTATTTCTTTATCCATTTTATATTTTTTATTTGCTATATTTTTGACACCTCTAAAAAAATAAAATTTCTTTCTTATTTCGCATTGAAATAAAAAAATCGTGGTTAGGAAGGTTATAGTAGCCAAAGCCATTGGAATTTCTAGTTTATACATTGGAAAAATCCGTTTTGTTATTAATAGATTAGGAGGTGTTAAAAGAATAACTGAAAGAGAACAAATCAATTAGTTATTCGTGAAAGTTTCATCTATTCAATGACTAGAATTAGACGTGGATATATAGCTCGAAGACGTAGAACAAAAATTCGTTTATTTGCATCAAGCTTTCGAGGGGCCCATTCAAGACTTACTCGAACTATTACTCAACAGAGAATAAGAGCTTTGTTTTCAGCTCATAGGGATCGGGATATTAAAAAGAGAGAGTTTCGTCGTCTGTGGATCACTCGTATAAACGCAATAATTCGTGAGAGTGGAATATTCTATAGTTATAGTCGATTAATACATGATCTGTACAAGAGACAGTTGATTCTTAATCGTAAAATACTTGCACAAATAGCCATATCAAACAGGAATTGTTTTTTTATGATTTACAATGAGATCACAAAAGAAGTAGATTAGAAGGAATCTGCTGGAATATTGTAAACGTGTTTTCCCGGAGTTCAGTCTCCGGGAAGGTAGAATAGAAAAGATTAAGATAAAAAAGTAGTCAAAATGAATGAACACGTTCAATACAAAAAACTTTCTCAAATTCTTTTTTTTTTTCATACGACACATCTGGATTCTCGGAAAAGAACCAATCTTGTCTTTGAGTTTGGATTGAAATTATCATTCAAGAGTAAACCCTTTTAATTCTGGTTCTAAGACCTGTAGTTCTATCGGTTAACTCGGTTTTTTCAAATTGTTTCTGATTATTGAGAAAGGGTAACAAAGATAAAATACGAGCTTGTTTTATAGCCATAGTAATTAAACGTTGTTGTTTCAAGGTCAATCTATTCACTCGTCGCGATAAGATTTTTCCCTGTTCGCTAATAAATCGACTAATTAAACTCATATTTCTATAAGAAATTTGATCCCCCGATTGAATAGGAGGCAAACGCCTACGAAAAGGTCGTTTTGATTTAAGAAAAGGTCGCTTGGATTTATCCATGGTTTGTTTTATTATTTAATTTTATTCTTTTTCTTTAAAATTCTATTTCTTAATTTGAATTCATTTTAATTCAAAATTAAAATAGGATTTTTTTCGATTTAGATTTCTATTTATATAGAATTGTTCTATTCGATTTAATTTTGAATTATAGATAGATATAGATAGAATGCCACCCCCTTCCCTTACTTGCCTTACTTGAAGGGGTAATATACAGGTACTCAATTAGATCTATTTCTTTATCTCCCCATGAATCTTATGCTTATAACAATACGGACAGAACTTTCTCAATTCTAATCGATTAGGTGTATTGTGGCGGTTCTTTTGAGTAATATATCTGGAAATGCCCGTTGATACCCTATTAACGTTGTTTCGGGCACAGCTGGTACATTCCAAAATCACCGTTACTCGAACATCTTTACCCTTGGCCATGAACCTCCCTTTAATTTTTGATTTACTCAACTTTTCAATTTTTGATTCAAAACGAATAAGTAAAGGACGAATAAGTAAAGGGCAGAAGATTTCTAAATTTTATTTCAAATCGAAATAGAATATTTCATTTTTGATTTAAATATCTTGGATAATATTCTTTACTTAGACCTTCAACCCGCATTTCTATTCTACTTCCATTCTTTTATTATATTTAGGAATATTGATTGAAATAAAATTGAAATTAAATTCGAATTGGACCCCCAATTTCCCAGATGTTAAAGAGACTTTTTTTTTTCCCTTTCCTCCCTTATTTCCTTATTTGAATTCTAAAAAAAAAAGGGAAAAAAGAGAAAATAGGAGAAGGGATTAGTCACAGATATTTGATTCTATCTTTAATCTTCTTCATTCCTTACTATGTTATTAACTAGAATGAAAAAAGGGGAATGTTAGCGCATCCGGAAAAAAACGATTAATCTCTATTAATAGACCCGCTAAAGCCCCAAACCATAGCGTACTTAGTACTGGTGCCACGGAGAGATATGTTTTTAAATCTCGCATTGAAAATCCTCCTTTTTATTTATTGTAATATTTTTTATTGTAAAAAAGAAAACATATATGATTCAATAGATAGGTCGTTAAAGACCAGACCCCCTATAGTTGTACACGTAATACCTAATTAAAATGGGATTCCTTTATTTTTTTATTAATAATTATTCAATTATCCAATGATCCAGTAAAAGTCAATAAGATAGTACCTTATCATAAAATTAGAAAATAACTAAAAAAATCTCCCTCTTGCTGAGAAAATAGATAACGAGAAAATAAAAAATACTGATTTATTCTTGTATACAAACCTTTTACTATTATTATTATATGTTAAATGGAACAAAAAAGACGAACTGAGCAAAAAATGGTGTGGGGAAATAACGATGTGGAAACTAAGATAGAAATTCTATATAATGACATTGTGGAACAATACAAAGGGATGTGGCGCAGTTTGGTAGCGCGTTTGTTTTGGGTACAAAATGTCACAGGTTCAAATCCTGTCATCCCTACCTATTACTTACTGCTACTACTCAAAGGTGCAGTAACGAGGAATCGACGAAGATCAATTCAAAGTGGACAGAATCTTTCATTTTTATCATACTCTGGGGTTCGAAAAAAACTTTGCTTTACAGTCTTATCTATTCCGATAAAAAAGCGCTCTTAGTTCAGTTCGGTAGAACGCGGGTCTCCAAAACCCGATGTCGTAGGTTCAAATCCTACAGAGCGTGATTCTTTTTTCTTAGATAAAATTAGACTGAAAGGGATTCAGCAACTTATCCAGCAATAGGAATTTGGGGGATTTGACCCCCTGTGGATTAAAGAGAGGAGGAGGCCAATACAATAAAAAATAAATTTTAATTAATCAAAGGTCTAACTGATCCCCGCGCCTGTATTGTAAATATGCAGTGACGAATAATCCAGCTAAAGTAATAGGAATTAGACCTAAGACAATTCCAAATAAAAAAACTTCAATCATTTCAATTAGTTTGAAAAAAAAAAGAGGGAATAGCTATACTTAAATAGTAATCCGAATTGCCATGAATCTCAACGACTAAGGATTGAAAATTGAAACTATAAATAACTCTAGAATACACGAAATCTCGAAGAAAGTTTTCATTTTATGAATTCTTCATTTCAAAAATTTTAATTTCAAATAGGAATTTTAAATAAGTTGTATCTTGCTCAAACCAATAAACAGAGCGGAGGTTATCGTTAAAGCCGCGAGTAGAAAACCAAAATAACTAGTTATAGTAAGCATAAGGGGGCTAAATGAAATCTTTTTTTTATACATATGTTTCTAAAGCACTTACCTTACTTAAGTTTCCATTTTTACAAACTAGTAGAATATGTCAAAATACCAATTGAAACAATAACTTTAATGGAAAGTTGGGCATTCATCTATCATTATAGATGGCACTAACACAGATAAAGTGGAAGGTATAGGAAATGAAATCGACTTATCGTCAGTAATATCTATGCATCCTGTGATTTCAATCAACCGATTCATTGAATATCATTGAGTAACTTATGGTTAAATCGTTGAATATGAGTAACTTGTGTCGAAACTAATAATACGAACTGGGTCTTGGAACTTCACTACAAAATTAAACACGTTTTTAATTATTATATTATGGAATAAAATTAGAAAAGATTTTCTATTTGAATCATTTCTTCCATATTTTGTTTTTAATTCTCTCGAATCTATTGTGTATTTTATAGCAAAGAGTAACCTTCCAAAACTTTTGTCTTTACTTTAAATTTAACTCATTAGATTCGGTAATAAGTTCATTAGAATTAAAAAAAAGTTTGGTTTAACTAGACTTTAAACCTAAAAATTATTATTTATTATCTTTTATTTGATCTTTTATTTGACCCTTACGTATTGGAAAGCCTTACCTTTGTAACTTGACCTTTGGCTCTCAATCAAGTACAAGAATATACACCAACTGCTGATTCTAATTATTTTATTCTTTACTCTTTGCCTTTCGTCGAATATTATCCACTACTCTTTTGGTACTGAACAATTAACCCATTCTTTAAATTGAAAATCAACAAAAATTGCTTCTACAACTACGAAAGACATTT